TTTCTCTACCAGGTGTTCTGCCCGTTGCTTCGGGAGGTATTCACGTTTGGCATATGCCTGCCCTGACTGAGATCTTTGGAGATGATTCCGTACTCCAATTCGGTGGAGGAACTTTAGGGCACCCTTGGGGAAATGCACCCGGTGCCGTAGCTAACCGAGTAGCTCTCGAAGCATGTGTACAAGCTCGAAATGAGGGACGTGATCTTGCTCGTGAGGGTAATGAAATTATCCGCGAGGCTAGCAAATGGAGTCCTGAATTAGCTGCTGCTTGTGAAGTGTGGAAGGAGATCAAATTCGAATTCCCAGCAATGGATACTTTGTAATACTGGATACTTTGTAATCCAGTAATTACTAATTTTATTGTATTTGTATTGTATTTGGATTTGGCCCAATCTTTTGCTAAAAGGTTGAGCCGAATACAATACAAATACAATAAAAGATACTTAATTATTGTATATAGAATTATTCGATATTCTATGTAATTTTCTATATATATGTATTTCTATATACTCTATTTTATATACTATATATAGAATTCAATATTCTTTATATTCTTTATTTTATATTCTTTATATAGAATTCTATAGAATTCAATATTCTTTCTGTGTTTTTTTGATATCTTTTTTCTTTATTTTTCTTTCTATTATTTCGAATAGAATAATAGAATATTTATTTCTAAATTTTATTTCGAAATGATAGAAAATAAATTAGAATACCTATCTAAATTATTATATCTATTATAAAGAATATAAATAGAAATTAGTATATCAAAAATCATTATATAAATAGTATATAAATTTAGTCTATCTATTTTGATATATATATATTTTAAGTTTATAGATATTTTTCAAATTATTCTATTTCAAATTATTTTTATTTATTTCAAATTATTAAAATTATTCTATAATCTATAATTAGAATATATATAATTATATATATTAATATAAATATGAATATAAATTAGTATTTTTCATCTATTCTTCTTTTCTTCTACTTTCTTTTTTTTTATATTAATCTTAATTTCTTAAAATAGATTTTTAATTATTCTATATTATTATTAAAAAATTATTAATATTATTAATATTTAATAAGAATAATATAATAATATAATCGAAATGTTTCATAATTCTAATATTAATAACTATGAATACTGAAATAGATAATACTTAAAATAGAATAGAGAAATATTTATCTAGACTAGATAGACCAGATCTGAAATAAAAAATATAAGCTAAAATATAAGACAAATTAACGTAAACCTTTCTATTCTTGGATGTATTCATAATGAATCCTATGGATCTTTAGGATTGGTGTATTCTTTTCTATCCCGTAGTTTTATTTCGGATCATGTCATGGATCGAGCTAAATATCATCACTTTTTTACTTAATATTATATTGCCCTTTTTTCTTTTCGTTTCGTGTTGGAATAGAAACTTATTCTATTAAATTAAGCAGACGAGATTTTATGAAAAAGTTTCTTCTGATTTTTAAGGGAGAACAACTATTTCGTTTTTGATGTGAATTTCACGCGACAGGGAGGACTACTAATTTTTTTCTATTCATTTTTTTATATTTATTATATATATATAATATATAATTATTTAAATTATATATATATATAAATATATAATATATATAATTATTTATATATTATTTAATTTAGAATACAATAGAAAATATACAATAGAAAATATTATTAAAAATTTTAATTAGAATCAAATTTAATTGTATTTCAAATTTTTATTTATATATTTATATTAAATTAACAATTATTTTATATCGATTAAATAGTAAATAGAGATTTAAATATATATTTATTTACATATTATATATATATATATATTTATTTTATATATTATATATCTAGTTATATCTATTTCGAGTAGAAAAAAGAAATAATAATGAAATCAAAAAATGAAAAGAAAATAATAAGAAATAAGCTTTTATAATCTATTTATTTAATTTAATAATATTAATTGTATAATATAATATATTTATACATTATATTTATATTTATTTATACATTCTAGTTATATTTATATATAGAATTATATAGAATATATAATAATATTTATATATGATAGGATATTGATATTAAGATTCATTTCAATTAAGATCTCATTTTCTAAGTTTAATTCGTTTGTTTTCTTAATTGTATTCTTTTTTTATAACACTAATATTGACAACAGCATATCAAACAAATATAATCCGATCGTGAATAAAAAAAAAAAAAAAAATAATGTATAACATAGTAGACTAAGGGATGGTCTAGAATTTTGTATTTTTTTTTTTGAAAGTCTCTTGTAGTTTCATCTGATCTGTTCATTTGTATGGTTAGAATTAAGTCACCTTCGACATTTTATTTTGAATTTTGTAATGTAATATTTTGGGGTTATTCATTATTAAAAAAATAAAAAAAAAAAAGCATATTAAAAATCATATTCTATGATTATAATAATGAACTTTAATAAGAAATTTGAATCAAAAATTTATATGATTTTAATATAAATATGATGAATATTATTTTCTTAATAATATAAAATAGAATAATATTAATAAAATAATATTAATAAGAAAATAATATTCATAATATAAAAAAATAATAAAAATCCAAATAACTAAAAAATAACTTAAATAAGAATAGAATAATCTAATATAATAAAATAGAATAACTAAAAAAAAAAAAAAATAATAGAAAAATCTTATTATTAAAAATCTCATTAGGGTTGCTAACTCAATGGTAGAGTACTCGGCTTTTAAGCGCGACTCCATTTTTTACACATTTCTATGAATCAATTGGTTCGTCCATACCATCGGTAGAGTTTGTAAGACCACGACTGATCCAAAAAGGAATGAATGGAAAAAGCAGCATGTCGTATCAATGGTGAATTCAAAAAGAATTTCATTCTTATTTGATCCGGCCAAGATTTTTGTTTGAATTCTTGGCTCCAAACAAAAAAAAAATGGAATTGGGTTAACAAAATAAAGGGATAGGGCTTGGCGGCTCAAATTATAGGGAAACAAAAAGCAACGAGCTCTCATTTTTAATTTGAATGATTACCCCGTCTAATTGTATGTTAAAAACAAATTAGTGCTTCATGTGGGAAAAGCTTTTGCCATGAGTGGATTATTGATTCATTTTTGTTATGAGTCCTAACTATTAGCTATTCTCCATTATGGGGTGGCAATAAATGTGTAGAAGAAAGAGGATATTGATAAAGATTCTTTTTTCCAAAATCAAAAGAGCGATTGGTCTGAGAAAATAAAGGATTTTTAACTAGCTTGTTATCCTAGAACAATTAGATGGAAAAAGCGAGGAGAGAGAATCTGTTGATGGATTTTACTTATTTTCTAAGTTTCTATTCATATTCGTTTTTTATTCTAATTAGAATATAGATTCGAATCTAGAATACTCTGTTTTGACTGTATCGCACTATGTATCATTTTAGAATCCAATGAATCCCTGCTGCTTGGACCAAATCGAATTTCAAAAATGGAGGAATATCAAGTATATTTAGAACTAGATAGATCTCGCCAACAGGACTTCCTATACCCACTTATTTTTCGAGAGTATATTTATGGACTCGCTTATGGTCATGATTTGAATAGATCCAATTTTGTGGAAAATGTAGGTTATGACAATAAATCTAGTTTACTAATTGTAAAACGTTTAATTACTCGAATGTATCAACAGAATCATTTGATTATTTCTTTTAATGATTCTAAAAAAAATCCATTTTGGGGGTATAACAAGGATTTGTATTCTCAAATAATATCAAATGGTTTTGCCGTCGTCGTGGAAATTCCATTTTCCCTACAATTAAGCTCTTCTTTAGAGGAGGCGAAAACCATAAAATCCTATACTAATTTGCGATCAATTCATTCCATTTTTCCATTTTTTGAGGATAAATTTACATATCTAAATTCTGTGTTAGATGTACGAATACCCTATCCTATCCATCTGGAAATCTTAGTTCAAATCCTTCGATACTGGGTGAAAGATGTCCCCTTCTTTCATTTATTAAGGTTCTTTCTTTATGAGTATTGGAATTGCAATACTCTTATTACTCCAAACGAATCGATTTATACTTTTTCAAAAAGGAATCCAGGATTTTTTTTGTTCCTATATAATTTTTATGTATGTGAATACGAATCTATCTTCCTTTTTCTACGGAACAAATCCTCTCATTTACAATTAACTTCTTTTAGCGTTCTCTTTGAGCGAATCTATTTTTATGAAAAAATAGAACATCTTGTAGAAGTCTTTGATAAAGAATTTTCGTATACCTTATCATTCTTCCAGGATCCTTTCATTCATTATGTTAGATATCAAGGAAAATCCATTCTAGCTTCAAAGAATGTGCCCCTTTTCATGAATAAATGGAAATACTATCTTATCCATTTATTCCAATTTCATTTTGATGTTTGGTCTCAACCAGGAACGACCCATATAAATCAATTCTCCGATCATCCATTTCAGTTTTTGGGCTATTTTTCAAATGTGCGGTTAAATCTTTCAGTGGTACGGAGTCAAATGCTAGAAAATTCATTTCTAATCGAAATTGTTATGAAAAAATTGGATACAATAATTCCAATTATTCTTCTAATTAGATCATTGGCTAAAGCGAGATTTTGTAATGTATTAGGGCATCCCATTAGTAAGCCGGTCTGGGCCGATTCATCTGATTTTGATATTCTTGACCGATTTTTGCGGATATGTAGAAATCTTTCTCATTATTACAACGGATCCTCAAAAAAAAAGAATTTGTATCAAATAAGATATATACTTCGACTTTCGTGTATTAAAACTTTGGCTCGTAAACACAAAAGTACTGTACGTGCTTTTTTGAAACGATTGGGTTCAGAAGAATTTTTGGAAGAATTCTTTACAGAGGAAGAAGATATTATTTCTTTGATCTTTCCAAAAGCTTTTTCTATTTTACACAGGTTCTATAGAGGTCGGATTTGGTATTTGGATATTCTTTTCAGCAACGATCGAG